GTATGGGTCTAGCTTATTAATACGTTCCAATAAACTCTACTTGAATCCATTTTTTTTTACCGACAAGGCCCGTGCTCAAGATATTTTTTTTTTTGAGCACGGGTCTTTCTGGTCCAAGTGCATCTTGTCTTTACCACGAATTTTGTTCCTTGGTTAACAATAATTGTAGTTTTTCCAATAGCCGCGGGTTCCTTAATTTTCTTTCTACCCCATAGGGGAAATAGGGCCGTTAGGTGGTATACTTCATGTATATGTATTTTAGAACTCCTTCTAACGGTGTATACATTCTGTTATCATTTCCAACCGGACGATCCATTAATCCAACTATTGGAGGATTATAAATGGATCCCCCTTTTTGATTTCCATTGGAGATTGGGAATAGATGGACTTTCTATAGGACCCATTTTACTAACGGGATTCATCACCACCTTAGCTACTTTATCGGCTTGGCCTGTTACTCGAGATTCTAGATTATTTCATTTCCTGATGGTAGCAATGTACAGCGGGCAAATAGGATTATTTTCTTCTCACAACCTTTTACTTTTTTTTCTCATGTGGGAGTTAGAATTAATTCCCGTTTATCTACTTCTATCCATGTGGGGGGGAAAGAAACGCCTGTACTCGGCTACAAAATTTATTTTGTACACAGCAGGGGGCTCCATTTTTCTCCTAATGGGAGTGCTGGGTATAGGTTTATATGGTTCTAATCAACCAACATTAAATTTTGAAACATCGACTAATCAGTCGTATCCTGTGGTCTTAGAAATAATATTTTATATTGGATTTTTGATTGCTTTTGCTGTCAAATTGCCGATTATACCCCTACATACGTGGTTACCAGATACCCACGGAGAAGCACATTACAGTACTTGTATGCTTCTAGCTGGAATCTTATTAAAAATGGGAGCATATGGACTGGCTCGTATCAATATAGAATTTTTATCTCATGCCCATTATCTATTTTCCCCTTGGTTAGTGATAGTAGGCGCAATCCAAATAATTTATGCAGCTTCAACATCTCTTGGCCAACGTAATTTAAAAAAAAGAATAGCCTATTCTTCTGTATCTCATATGGGTTTCCTAATTATCGGAATTGGTTCTGTAACTGATACAGGACTCAACGGAGCTCTTTTACAAATAATCTCTCATGGATTTATTGGTGCTGCACTTTTTTTCTTGGCAGGGACAACTTATGATAGAACACGCCTTCTTTATCTTGATGAAATGGGCGGAATAGCTATCACAATGCCAAAAATATTCACGATGTTTAGTAGCTTTGCGATGGCTTCGCTTGCATTACCGGGTATGAGTGGCTTTGTTGCTGAATTGATAGTATTTTTTGGAATAATTACGAGTCACAAATTTTTTTTAATGCCAAAAATACTAATTACTTTTGTAATGGCAATTGGAATGATATTAACTCCTATTTATTCATTATCTATGTCACGTCAGGTGTTTTATGGCTATAAGTTTTTTAACGTCCCAAACTCTTATTTTTTTGATTCTGGACCCCGAGAGTTATTTCTTTCGATTTCCCTCTTTTTACCCGTACTGGGTATTGGTATGTACCCCGATCTCGTTCTTTCACTATCAGTTGACAAAGTTGAAGTTATACTATCTAATTCTTTTTCTAAATAGTTTTTTGCTATTCATGATTTGAAAACTTTTCACTTTACAATGAAACAGTTAGAGATAACTTTTCCTTCTCCCACAAATTGCTAAAATTTATCAAAAAAAAAAGAATTTGAACCCAAAAAGGGCACGAACCGTGCGAATCAACTATTGTATTGATTCGCAAGGTTCGTGCCCATTTAAGTAAAATTTTTTTATATGTACTAGAATGTGAATGCGTTGTGTTCCTACGATACTTTAGTGAATTCAATTAGATGGTAATGTAAACGAACCATAACTATGTAGTCCTAGTCCTAATAGATTAACCCCAAAATAGCATATCCAAATTATAAGAAAGCCTATAGACGCTACAATTGCCGAATTTGCACCTCGCGGGTTTATATTTGTTCGAGTATGTAAATAAATCGCGAATACGATCCAAGTAATAAATGCCCAAGTTTCTTTTGGATCCCAATTCCAATAGGATCCCCAAGCTTCATTAGCCCATACTGCTCCTGACAGAATACCTATAGTTAAAAAGAAAAATCCTAGACTAATAATACGATAACCCCAATAATCTAATTGTTGAATTAATTGAAATCTGTAATAATTCTTACTCGAAAAAAAAGAAGTAGTTTGTAAAAGATTGCTGCTTTTATTCATGCATTCAATTTCACCAACGAAAAACGACTCTTTTAATAAAAGAGTACTTCTACAAAGAATCTTTCTCGTTTTTCGAAATCTAATGACTACAAGCGCTACTGATAATAATGATCCACATAAAAGGGATGCATAGCCCAATATCATCATAGTTACGTGCATTAATAACCACTCGGATTGAAGAGCGGGTACTAATATTGAAGATTGGTGTATTTGAGTTAAAAGTCCGGACGTAGCAAAGCCCTGGGTAAAAATAGCACTTGAACCGGTTATTGCGCTTAAAAAATTTTGATTTCTTTTGAAATACGGAACTATATGAACTATATGAATAAGGGAGAAACACCACGAAAGGAAGATTAATGATTCATATAAATCACTTAGTGGAAAATGACCCGAATAAATCCAACGCGTAACTAACAATCCTGTTATACAGGAAAAACTAACTAGCAGACCCCTTTCGGATGAATCATACAGTTGGGCGATTTCAACTACACAAAAAAGGGTTATTAAACGAATTGTAATTACGATTGAAACAATAGAAAGGGAAATATGAGTTAATATATGTTCTAAGGTTGAAAATATCATAAAAAAAAGAAGAGTCTCTTAAATGGAATTTGGGAGTTGAATTGATTAATTGATTATAGGACCTATTTCTCTTTTTTAGAAGATGACATGCCGCCACTCGGACTCGAACCGAGATGCTCTAGCACTGCTTCCTAAGAGCAGCGTGTCTACCAATTTCACCATAGCGGCTTGTCTTGGACTTATAATAGCTTATGAATAAAGAATCGTCGAGATTGAAGAAGCCAATTTAGTGCAATAGTTTTCTTTTTCATAAAAAAAAAAAAAATAATAATAATAAATAAAATAATAATAAATCAAAAAAATATAAAAATAAAATTAAAAAAAATAATAGGGATTAGAAAGTTCGTTATTTTTGTTTAAGGTCTTAGCCTCTTGAGGTTTTTATTGTATTTTTTGTTTTCTTCGAATTGAACTCTTGTAACTAGAAACAGAAAGTTCTACCCTAAAAAAGTTTTTGTTTTCATTTTTTAATGAACCCTTTTTTCTCATTTTTTTAATTTGAAAAATTTACCAGTCTATATTCTATATAGTAATTCATACTATTTACCACTCTATATAGTAATTCAGACTATAATATAGTCTATGTAAATTTGAAATCGAATTGTAAATATATTAATTCATAATCTAGTATATGGTAATTCATAGAAATATATAGAAAAGGTTAAGTAAGCTTAAATTGAAGTTAAATTGAATCTATTAATTTCAATAAAAATGAAATTCAAATAAATTTTTCCCCTTTTTTATAGATAGAGAAAAAGGTAGAAAAAACCAAATTTTTGTTATCGTAACTCTAACAAACAAAAAGTTTGATGGGGAAAAACCCTCCCCCATCTTGTAAAACCCCCATCTTGTAAATGAGAAAATCTACTAAAAAAAAAAAGAAGGAAAAATCCCCCTTCTATCTATATCTTGTAATATCTTGTATTTATGTGTTTGTCAACAAAAACAAGGAAACTTTTCTATTTTTTTGAATTCAGTAAAAAAGCCAAATTTTTTTTTTTCAACTTTCATTTTAAAATTTTAAAAAGAGGGAATTGAGTTCTATTTGATATTGATTAGTTTAACTCAATAGGAAATTAGAAATTTTCTAGCAAATAGGAAATGGGTCAATTTCATTTTTCGAGTTCATTCGGATTCGGCTTATTGAAATTTGGAATTACTAGTACTTCTACTTAATTCCTTAAATTACTTAATATTTTGATATTTGAAATTACTATTACTTATATTGTTATTGTTAATTTTTTTGTTGCACAAAAAAGCTTTTTGAATTTCCTGTAGAAAGAGATTTCCCTAACGAAAAAGCTTTTAAAGCTATCCAATATCCCTTACGTTTCCAAATATTTTTCCGAATACGCCTTTTTGGTGTAGAAATACGTTTTTTTGGAACGGCCATTTAAGATAACAAGGATTACTTATTTTTTTAGTTGGATGTGAAAGACATCTATTGTTCAAAACAAATCCTTCTTTTTTTTTTTATTCTATTTATTCTTATTAATTATATTCGTAAAAAAAGGAAAGCTAGGGGGGAAGATATATGAAAATCGCATTTAGAAAAAAAAAATGGCGCCTACTCTAAATACTAGAAATAGCTTAATAGAGAAAGACGAAGATATGTGATTTTTTTATTCCATAGAATGGCTGTAAAATCGTTTTTATTCATTCATACTATCTTTATTTTTCGTACTATCCTTATTTGATATTATTTGATATTCTTTCTCATTAAAGTCTATATCTATAGAATCTGTTGTATCGTAGGAATCAAATCAAATATTAATAAATATTAATAAATATTAATTATATAATTATAAAAAAAAAAAATAAAGAAAGTTAAGAATAAGTAGATAAGGATAAGTTAATAAGTATAAGTTAAGTATAAGTAACGTAACAGTAAAGGTCTATAAATTTTTATTTTAATGAGGTTAATTTAGTTAATATCTTGATTTTTTTTGACATCTTGACTTTTTTTGACTCCTTTCAAAGAGGTAAGATCCAGTCAATCAGAAACAATAAATTAGGAAATTCAAAAAGCTTTTTATGCAACAGACATACCAATACGGGTGGCTCATACCCTTCATCCCACTACCTGTTCCTATATTACTAGGGACGGGACTTCTTCTTTTTCCGACGGCAACAAAAAATTTTCGTCGCATGTGGTCTTTTTATAGTGTTTTATTGTTAAGTATAGTCATGATTTTTTCAATGAATCTGTCTATTCAGCAAATAAATAGCAATTCTAGCTATCAATATGTATGGTCTTGGATCATTACTAACGACTTTTCTTTAGAATTCGGCTATTTCGTAGATCCGCTTACTTCTATTATGTCAATGTTAATCACTACCGTTGGGATTTTTGTTCTTATTTATAGTGATAATTATATGGCTCATGATCAAGGATATTTGATATTTTTTTCTTATATGAGTTTTTTCAGTACTTCCCTGTTAGGGTTAGTTACTAGTTCAAATTTGATACAAATTTATATTTTTTGGGAATTGGTCGGAATGTGCTCCTATTTATTAATAGGATTTTGGTTCACACGACCTCTTGCAGCAAATGCTTGCCAAAAAGCTTTTGTAACAAATCGTGTAGGGGATTTTGGTTTATTATTAGGAATTTTAGGTTTTTATTGGATAACGGGTAGTTTCGAATTTCAGGATTTATTCGAAATATTCAATGACTTCATTTCTAATAATAAGGTCAATTTTTTATTTGTTACTTTGTGTGCTGGTCTCTTATTTGCTGGTGCCATTGCTAAATCTGCACAATTTCCCCTTCATGTATGGTTGCCCGATGCTATGGAAGGGCCTACTCCGATTTCCGCTCTTATACACGCGGCTACTATGGTAGCCGCAGGAATTTTTCTTGTAGCTAGGCTTCTTCCTCTTTTCATAGTTATACCTTCCATAATGAATTTAATCTCGTTGATAGCAATAATAACTGTGTTATTAGGAGCTACTTTAGCTCTTGCCCAAAAAGACATTAAGAGGGGTTTAGCCTATTCTACAATGTCTCAATTGGGTTATATGATGTTAGCTCTTGGTATGGGGTCTTACCGAAGTGCTTTATTTCATTTGATTACTCATGCCTATTCCAAAGCGTTGTTATTTTTAGGCTCCGGGTCTGTTATTCATTCAATGGAAGGGATTGTTGGCTATTCCCCCCATAAAAGTCAGAATATGATTCTTATGGGAGGTTTACGAAAACATTTACCAATTACCAAAAATGCTTTTTTATTAGGTACACTCTCCCTGTGTGGTATTCCGCCTTTGGCTTGTTTTTGGTCCAAAGATGAAATTCTTAATGATACTTGGTTGTATTCGACTATTTTCGCAATAATAGCCTGGGTTACTGCCGGATTAACCGCATTTTATATGTTTCGGATATATTTACTTACTTTTGAGGGACATTTCAATGTTTATTTTAAAAATTATAGTGGCAAACAAAAAATACCTTTCTATTCAATATCTCTATGGGGTAGAGGAGTTTCAACCAAAATAAAAAAAAATGTTCGGTTAGTAGCAATAACTGATGACACAAGTTCTTCCCTTTTTTCAAAAAGAACATATCGAATTGATGATAATGGTAGAAATATGACACGACCCTATATTACTATTCCTCAGTTTGAGAATAAAAATTTGGATTCTTATCCTTATGAATCAGATAATAATATGTTATTTCCTCTGCTTGTCTTGGGCCTATTTACTCTGTTTGTTGGGTTTATAGGAATTCCTTTAAATCAAGAGGGAGTCGAGGTTGATATATTATCTAAATGGTTAACTCCGCCCATAAATCTTTTGCAAAAAAAGTACCATAATTCGACAGATTGGTATGAATTTTTGAAAGATGCCATTTTTTCAGTCAGTATAGGTTATTTAGGAATATTTATAGCGTCCTTTTTATATAAATCTCCTTATTCCTCTTTACTAAATTTGGATTTAAGAAATTCAGCTGTTAAAGGCCTCCCCCGGGGACCTCTTTGGGAGAAAATGCTAAATGCGATATATAGTTGGTCATATAATCGCGCTTATATAGATTCTTTTTATAAAAGATTCTTAACTGGGGGGACTAGAACATTGGCCGAATTAACTCATTTTTTTGATCGACGAGTAATTGATGGAATTACGAATGGAGTTGGTTTTCTTAGTTTCTTTATAGGAGAAGTTATCAAATATGTAGGGGGCGGGCGCATCTCTTCGTATCTTTTCTTCTATTTATCATATGTATTCATTTTTTTTTTATTTCTTTTCTTTTTTTTATTTCTATTACTTAATTTCTATTACTTAATTACATTACTTAAATGATTACATTATATTACTTAAATTACTTTAATTTCTTAATTAAAATTACTCTTAATTAATATTACTCTTAATTAATATTTCTTAATTAATATTTAATAATTTTAATAATTAATATATTAATATTAATTATAGAATTAATTATATATTTATATTTTATATATATTATATATATTAATATTATTTTATATATATATATTATTTATTATTTATTGACTCTTTATCTTTTTCTATTGACTCTTTATCTTTTTCTATTGACTCTTTATCTTTTTTTATTGACTCTTTATCTTTTTCTATTGACTCTTTATCTTTTTCTATTGACTCTTTATCTTTTTTTATTGACTCTTTATC